TACGGCCGGTCGCTTCGCGTGGATTTTCATAACCCTGCTGTGCAAAAATGGGATAGGCATTTGAAATGGGTGCCCCAGTTATTATATATATCATGAGCGATACGGAAATGGATCGAGTAATCTCTTCCTTTATCCAAGAAAAAAGGGTATTTATAGTTTGCATGGTCCAATCATTGGTATCGAAAATTTATACAATAAAATTAGGTAGGTTCTTAGTCTAGTATAGTTCCCTATCTATGATTCTGCTATGTACTAAAAGAATTTTATTGTAATGGAATAGAATATAGGAGGAATCGAATCCCTTGTATGAGTAAAAAGAATAAGTACAGTTTTGAATGTTTTGCTTATGTACAAAGTAACAACCAACCATTCTAATTGGATCAGTGAATCATTTTTCAGTCATTCATTGAATGATAAATCACTACAAGTGAGGGAGATACACGATTTAAATAACGGAAAATCAAATATTTTAAAATTGTATCTAGAATGACCGGAAAGGTAGAAACAAGACCGGATATAATTTGATCATTATGAGCAAATCCAAAATCTTTGTAGACAGATCCAATCATTAGTTCCCAACCGTGGGGCGAATGGAATCCTATACATAAATCAGTTACTAAAAGAATGGAAAAGGCTTTGATTGTGTCGCTTAAGTTATATAGAAATTCTTGAACCCAATAGTTAAGAATAACAAGTTCTTCATTACCTAGCATAGAATAACCACTTAGAATAACGAAACAGATCATATTTGTCGAGAAGTGCAAAATCGTATGGATACAATCTTCATTGTGCATCTTGATCAATTGGATCGTTTCGTTGTAGATTCCGATACGAAGCTTTTCTAGATGTGTTCCCGGGTATTCCTTTATCATTTCGTCCAAGAGTAAGAGTTCCTCTAATTCTATGAATTTTTTTAGAATACTCTTTTCTTGAATATCATTCAAAAAAATTTCGGATTGCCTAGTATCCCACCAATTAGTAACCCAAGATTCCAGACTTTTAGTAAATGAGAGAGAGATCCACCAGGGCAAAAATACTATAGATGCAAGATATAGAAGGGGAATGAATGCTCTCTTTTTTGCCATTTTTTCGTCTTTGAATTTTTAATGAACTCACCCCATTCGTTGACGCTATACGATACTAACTAATATTCCTATCAAGGATCAGTTCTATTACAAGTTATCGAGCCCACGAATCTATTCCCCGCTTTTTTTGTGTATGATTCAGCGGTTAGTACTTGAATTTATAAATAATACAGAAATGGAATAAAAAAGAATCCACTTCGAATAAAGAGATTGTTTCCAAATCTATCACTTGCTAAAATTCGAAGAGAGTGACCCCTTTCAATAAAGAAATGCATGAAAGAGCCCCTTCAAGTAACAAATATTATTCAGATTTTGAAACGAAAGAACTCCCTTTCTATCAAAATATCCAATTTTTTGAAAAAAAAAACGGCGCATAGTCCGGGAATAATTGAGAGAATTTTCTGAAGAATATTGTGATTCTGATAAAAAAAATGACTACCAAAACAAGACAAAAAAGCTATCGTTATAAGCATCCCAATCGTTTGGTAATTAAGAAGTACAAAAAGGGATAAAAAGAAAAATTGATTGACAAAACAAAAAAAAGAGAATCTACAAGATATAATCTCTCTATTGAAAATAAAAAAAAGCATTCATTCTTTTCATTTCAGTTTCAATTCATTTTTTAAAATACTTCAATTGGTACACGCAAGAAATAAGCCAATTCAGCAGCTTTTTGCTCAAGTTCTCGTGGAGTCAAATTCTCATCAGTACGAGTCAAAGGAATAGCGCCATGGCCTCTGATTTCCATATAAAGGACACGACGAGCATAAATACCCTCTTTCACTTCTATTCTGATGGACTGGACGTCTTTCATAAAGAATTGGAGGAAGATGCGACGATTTTTTCCAGGAAATCCCCAACGAAAAATACACACTATTCCTTCTTTTCTATCGAACTGATCATAACCACTACCTACATTCCACGAAATTGTGCACCACAAATAAGAGCTAATAAAGAGACCCGCAATTCCGTAGAAAGACATCACGATCCCCTGTGGAAAAAAAATGATTTGCGTAGGCGGAAATAAAGATATCAAATTTCTACCAAGATAACTGGAAATTCCAACTAATAAAAACCCTAATGAACCTAAAAAAAGGATAAAGGCCCAGCAGAAATTACTTGTTTTTCGAGACCCTGCTATAAGTTCTATCCATATATGTTCTGATCGCCAATTCATACTAGATCTAGTTGCATTTTATTGAAATTGAGAGAATAACCCAAATTAATTTGACTTTTTGTGTGTTTCCGAAATAACTCTCATCAACTAGCACTATTCTGATGTGAACTTTTATTTTAGGAGTAATTCATCGAATTGGTTAGATATAAAATAATGATATCCATTTCGTATGATTTCCTATAGATATCCACATACATATAGATCACTTTACATTTAAGGCATTCGCCCCGATCCCGATTTGATTTCGTTGCAAATAGCTATAATTTATTTACTCATATATCATGTTTACACACGAATAACAATATTTCTTTATGTTCGGGGGAAACCACATCACATATTTTATTCTAAGAAATAGATATCTGTGTTATGGTCTAAGTCTAAATCTTGAAAAAAAAAACAAAATAGATGAGATTTAGCCCCATCATATCGATATCTAAAAAATCTTGTTTTTTTGAATATGAAGAGATAAAGAAGCCATCGCAATTGCCGGCAATATTAGGCCCACGAAAGGCACAAAAAAAGAGGGTAAATTTGTCATAAAATGGATACCTGGATTTACTATTTTTACCTGTTATTGTTATATTGTTATTTATATTGTTATAAAGGTATCTTATAATCATTATTTATAATTCATATAGAATTATACTAAGCATATCTAAGTGAGTATATGTGATATAATAAAAAATATATAAATATAATAAAATAAGTGCAAGGAATGTCGAACTAAATAAATATAATTTTTCATCTTTCTACATGAAATATATATATATGATAATCGCCTTTTTTATTATCTTGTTTTTGTCTTATAATTTGAATTTCATAAAATGGAATAAAATAAAGAAAGAGTTTCTTACAACTTCCTGAAAAATTTGTTACAATCCGATCCGGGAATAGGGAGTCTTAGTAAAACTGGGGATTCTAAAAAAATATCGAAAGATGCAAGATTCTGTACTTTTCACTTTTAAATTTTCTATATTTGAATTATATACACATAACATAAGAAGAGAACGTGAAATTCGCTTTATTCTCCTTGCCTAATTTTAATTTAGCGGAAGAAGGAATGCATTCTTTTTTTTTGATAGAGGTTTTTACTGATTAGTAATCGGGAATGTCGGTAAAAAAAAATGATCCGCATAATTATTTTTACAATTAAATCTTATGTTATCAAATGCTACCAAGCCAAAATCCGTAGAATGGATTTTGGCTTTGATTTCTATAAACTAAATAACTACTCGTTTTATAAAAAAAAATAATAATTTATATTTTGATTAATTAATATATTTTTTTTTATTAAGGATCCACTTGATTGAATTTTGATTCAGAGAAAAGAAAGCGTGGAGCTGAAATAACTCACTCAGAACGTCTTTTAAAAGATTACGTGGTACGATTAGGTCGAATTGGCCCTTATGGAATAAATATTCAGCCGTTTGTGAGCCCTCAGGTACTGTCGTATTCAATGTTTGTTCAATTACTCTTTTACCCGCAAATGCAATGTAGGCATTGGGTTCGGCAATAATGATATCGCCCAACATACCAAAACTGGCTGTCACCCCACCAGTAGTAGGAGATGTAAGGATTGATACATAGAATAACTTTTTCTTTGATTGATAATCATATAAAGCGGAAGCTATTTTAGCCATTTGCATCAAGCTCAAACTTCCTTCTTGCATGCGTGCTCCTCCGGAAGCACACACTAGAATAAGAGGCAAAAACCGATTGGTAGCATATTCGATCAAACGAGTGATCTTCTCGCCAACTACGGAGCCCATACTACCCCCCATAAACTGAAAATCCATAACCCCAATTGCTATGGGAATACCGTTTAGTTGACCTGTGCCTGTTTGAACAGCCTCAGTTAATCCTGTTTTTCTTTGATAAGAATCAATACGATCTTTGTAAGATTCCTCTTCCAACGGAAATTCAATGGTATCCACAGAGACCATATCTTCATCCATAGGAACCCAAGTACCTGGATCAATCAAAAGTTCTATTCTATCTGAACTACTCATTTTCAAATGATGTCCACAGTGTTCGCAAATATTCATTTTTGATTTCAAAAATTTCTTATAATTTAATCCATAACAATTTTCGCATTGAACCCATAAATGCCTATATTTTTGAGTAAAATCTAGATCATTAGAATTTTCCGTTTCTGTTATAGTTAACTCACTACCAGCCGGACTCGTTTTTATACTTGAACTCTGGGTTTCACTACTATTTCTGCTTTCATCAAAAATGTAACTAGAAATGTAATTGTCATTGTAATTGACAATACCACTTAAAATGTAACTATCAATACAAATTTGAGAACGAAAATAGCTGTCAATACAGCTAGTAATGTGTTTATTCCAACTATATTTAGTATCATATATGTAAGGATCATAGTGGGGATCATCACTATTAGATACACTATTTAGATAACAAAAATTCCGAGAATTAGAAAAAGAGCTTTCTAGTTCACTTAGAAAAGAATGAGCATTGTCAATCTCAAAAATTTGATTTTCAATATCAAAACATATGAAATAACTGTCCCTATTATTATCCCTAACTAAAAAAGTATCATCAGGTACGAAATTATGAATGTCTCTAACGCCGACTAAATGATCAACATTACTGTAACTAGAATTGTCACTATCGCTCCCACTAAGAGTGTTTTTATCTATATCATTTCTAATCGGGTCTTCACTTACACTGGTATTTTCAATAGAACCAAGGCTGCCCATTGATTTACTTAGCCC